TATAATTCAGAAGAATATGTGAGTGATTCATATACGGCATCCCTTTCTTTTATCAATGGTTCCGCCAATTGATATGTTTCCACAAATAATTGAAATTCAATTTCTTGATCTGTATCTTCAATTTTTGGAAACTTATAAAGTTCTTCTGTTAAGCCTCGATCCATGAACCCACAAAATCCTTCAAATTGGATCTGATTCAACCCAGGTATTGTAGACATTTCCCCATTTTTATCCCCGAGCATTTTTAATTTCCCATTTATCAAAAAAATCCCATTCTTTTCTCATTCTTCATCGAATCATATGAATCGATCTAAGAATGATGGAATTGAATTTCTATTCTGTTTACTGAATCACATGAAATTTTATCCAACCCCATATACCGTATAATATATATATGGAATGTATGAAATATGAAATGCGTATAAACGGAAGAACAAAGACTATACTCAAATTTGAATTTATATTTATAACAAACAGATAGATACAGAAAAGAATGGATAAATGCCATTTATCCTTATGGGGTTTTGTATAGAATGGAGTTTTGTATAGAATACCAAAAAAAAAATAATGCAATTTCTACCATTATTATGATATTACATATTCCAATCCGATTGAATACCAGAAAAAAGAATTCCTGATTTGATCTGTTCGTTGAGATAAAGACAAAATAATCATAAAAATATATATATAGAGAGAGTTGATTTTTGGAGTACTTAATTTTTCATAGATTCTATTGTTCAAAAAAGGATTCGCAGAGAAGAGAGATGTTTTTACCCACTTTTATTTTTTTATTTTATTTTTTTAGTAGAATATTTAGAATATGATTGAAGTGCGTACGAAAGGAGGGCTTGTATTTATTAAACATGTGCAGATATAGCATTTCTATTTATATATGTCTTTCTCCTCTTTTCTTTTTATTCCATTATAATTATAGCCCTCTAGTGGAGACAACGCATGGCGTGCTCTATCAAAAAAAATTCTATTTTTTCTTTAATCTATTCAATGAAAAATGGAAACACTATAATTTCTTGCTGATTCCCTATGGACATCAGATCTAACTTATGTTCTGGGGTTTACATATACCCATAATTGCTGTTATATTATAATTGAAATTAAGAAAGTTTTTTTATTGAAAAAAAATCAATACGGATTAGTTACGTATCCATTTTGATTTTCTTATATCGTTAGAGAAAGACAAGTCAAGAAGAATCGTCCATAAATTTGCATTCAATAGTTAAAGGTTCCAATTTGTCCTGAATTTTGACTTTTGTAGCTGAGAATCCACATTTTCTTTTTCAATAGAATTCTTTTTCAATAGTTCAATAGAAAAAAAAGAAGGGGAAAGTTTTTAGATATTGGGTGTCTTGAGATACTATAACTAATCGAAGGTATGGATCCAATCTAAAAAAAAGGAGGAATTTCTTTTAGGCAAGGGATTACCGAAAAAAAGGAATTCAACACAGAAAGTACAATAATAAAAAAGGGGCGGGGGGGGGTACTCTCATTTTTTGTTTGTAGTCTTTTGGCGACATGGCCGAGCGGTAAGGCGGGGGACTGCAAATCCCTTATTCCCCAGTTCAAATCCGGGTGTCGCCTGATCAACAAAAAACTCGAAGTCCTCTATTCTGTTTTGCTGATATAACTTGACAAATTTTCTCCAGCAAAAACAAGTGTAAGAAAAGGACTCTTGATACTTTCTTGATTCTAAACTTCCGGAGGTTTTGTTTTCTAAAGTGTTGTAAATCCTTACGTCCAGGATTCAAGGAAAAACTAGAGAAGTGTAAGGGAATCAGTAAATCTTGATATGGCAGACACTCCACTACTAATGGAATGTCTACTAGCAGAGTCCTGAATTAGATTGGATAGCGGGAGTGTCTAATGACCTAATTAATGGTTGGTTGTAGAAGGGTTGGAAGATATTTTGTATACAGACTGATGAAAGTCTCTGAGTGTTCAAGCACCCAATCAATATTAGATTGGATGGATAATTGGCTTTTACTTAATGAGGGACAAGAAAAGAAAGAATAAGTCTTATTATTGATACATGTTAGTAACATTCTTTTGATACTTCCAAAAGTCTTACTGCGTATTTTGCTTGTGCTTAACGGTTCTGGATTTTACTAGAAATCAATTTTACTAGAAATCATATAAGAGCTTGTTAGAAGCGGATTTCTTGGGGACGGTGGTGTGTCAGAATCCCCTTTTCTTTTTGACTCTGCGCCCGTAATTCCACTATTATTAGTGAACAATAATGGAAAAATTCCTTCATATTTGTTTCATATTCATAGAGATAGGGGACATAATACACATGGATATAGTAAGTCTTGCTTGGGCTGCTTTAATGGTAGTCTTTACATTTTCCCTTTCACTCGTAGTATGGGGAAGAAGTGGACTCTAGGGGTACTCCTAATTGGATTGAGGAATCAAAACGTATCAATTGTTTTCTAGATCGTTTTGCAAAGCCTTTTTTAACTGTTTTATTAGTCTTCATTTCAAAATTCTTGGATTCTAGTCGAGTAATGTATTCTATGAATAATATAGATGAATAATAGCCTTTCAATCAAAATCAAACAAACATTTCAATAATTCCCATGTTCGTATTTCGAAACTAAAAGACATACGGATGATAGGCAATTTATTAAAAAAAAAAGATCCTAAATTTTCTATTTCGATGAACCAGCTCTTTCTTACTAGAGTTATATATGGACAATGAGGGACAAGGAACCCCCTTTTTTCTGTATTTGCTTGTTTTTATTTCCTTCTCTCGTTACTGTTCAAAGAGAAAAGAAAGTACTTCTTTTATTTAATAAGATCTTGCCTTAGTGTAGTTACATATTGCGCACTTACCCCCCCCCCTTTTTCGAAACGAAATACGAAGAAAAGTTACCATAGAACTCTTTGGATCATCTGTCAACTGCTCAATCAATTACTTCGTTGGAATGTTAAAAAAAAGATTACTTTTTTTTATTAAATTATTTATTAAATATTAATATATGCCTATTCCGTTCCATTTTTCCTGCATTTCTGATTATTTTCAATATGGATCTCGTTATCCATCAAAACAATCAAATCCATGAAATGAAGGAATTAGAAACTCGTAAGACTTGCCTTTCGATTATTTCAAATTGTCAACACAAATAAAATAGATCAAGCGAAGAAATAAAATTGAGATACTATGTACATTCCATATATTTAATTGATATCGACATGCATGAAGATACATATTGTAGATTCATCTATTGTATCCTTATATATTACAATAATAGATAGTATGGTAGAAAGATTCCTATTTTTTTTCTACCATACTATCGAGTTTTATGGGATACTGCTGATTCTAGTCCATTCATTTTTTTTTTAGACGTGAAATTGGAATCCTTTTTTTCTTAAATCCTTGATAATGATAAAAAGTCAAGTGTCATTCAAATTAATCACCTTGACTGACAGTTTTTACGTATATTATAAGTAAAAAAGCGGTAGGAACTAGAATGAACAGCGCAGTAGCAATAAATGCGAGAATATTTACTTCCATAATTTCATTGTTTTTTTTACTTCGCAATAACTCGGGATTTAATCCCATAGAGATGATAAATTTGTCGCTTGTAAATTCAACGCAATGACTTACATTTCAATTTCAATGACATCGAATCGGATCGGATCAATATCATGAATAACAATATCTAAGCGATTCCCCGTCGAGAATTGAATAGAATAGTATAACATAGGAAGATCTTTTATCCACACCAAATACAAAATAGGATTCCTGGTCCAACCAAAGGAATTCTTTTCTTTATATATATTCTTTTCCCCTCTTTCTTTTCGATAATCTACCGCCTTCCGTGTACAATCATCTGATGATGTATCATCTGACTGCTTTTCCACCGTTTACAAATAGTTTACAAATAAACAACCCCAACAAAAATATAAAAAGGAAAAAAAAAGAAATAAAAAAAAGATATCGTTGGGAACGAAATTCTGTCATTTGTGTCTGAAAATGGGGGGATGAATTGATGTATTTTTTTATTGTATCCGTCGGGACTGACGGGGCTCGAACCCGCAGCTTCCGCCTTGACAGGGCGGTGCTCTGACCAATTGAACTACAATCCCAGGGAAATAAAGAAAAGTGTACAGCATAGCATAGATACTCTTATGATTTCATTTAAACCATTTCTATTTATCTTTTAGATTCGAATCGCCGTGTTGTAACAAACAAAAGCGCGAGTGATATATCAATATCCGTACGGGTATGCACCCTAGTGAGAGCGATGCGAATTACTAGTTAGTAGTAATACTTTCATTATTGCCAAATCAATCGATAATCAATTTGAAAATGAAAAAAAAAAAAGGATCTTTTTTCTTTACTTTACTCTTTCTTTTCATTAAACTTTTTACTTAATGATAATGATCCTGATATGAATCTAGATCGTTATCAAGTTCAGAATTTACGGGAACAAATAAATAGAACAAATAAAAAACAAATAGCGGTAGGGATGGATAGATCAGAAAATTAGACTTTTTTATTCTTCCCTTTTTTTGTTTGGCTTTTCTGGCAAAATACAAAAAACGGGTTATATCATTTTATGTTATGGCGGATTCGCGAATTATTGGGCCGAGCTGGATTTGAACCAGCGTAGACATATTGCCAACGAATTTACAGTCCGTCCCCATTAACCGCTCGGGCATCGACCCAGGAAGAATCAATTCTAGGTTTATTGATAATCCATGATCAACTTCCTTTCGTAGTACCCTACCCCCAGGGGAAGTCGAATCCCCGCTGCCTCCTTGAAAGAGAGATGTCCTGAACCGCTAGACGATGGGGGCATATTTGCCTAACCGCCATCATACTATGCTCATAGTATGAACAGTTTTTTGAAATTGTCAATATAATGGAATGATATGACTAGATCCGAATTTTCCATCTTTTATGATTTTCCATTTTTGATTCGTGATTTATACTCCTAAATCATTCATTTTAATCGACACCCTGTTCGATATAGAAATGA